TCATTGATACAGAGCCAATTCCAATAGACGTATTGAACGTTCCCGTTGGCTTGCATCCAGCAGGAATTGAACCTACGAATTTGCCAATTATGAGTTGGGCGCTTTAACCATTCAGCCATGGATGCGTAACGGGGATCGTCGTACATCGTGAATAACCAAATTCCAATTGAAATGAAATCCTTAGGAGGAATCAATGAAGCAGGAAGCAGTGAAACGACATCCATTAAAATCCTGGATCTTCGAATTGAGAGAGATACTGAGAGAGATCAAGAATTCTCACTATTTCTTAGATTCGTGGACAAAATTCGATTCCGTGGGATCTTTCACTCACATTTTTTTCCACCAAGAACGTTTTATGAAACTCTTTGACCCCCGAATTTGGAGTATCCTACTTTCACGCGATTCGCAGGGTTTAACAAGCAATCGATATTTCACGATCAAAGGGGTAGTACTGCTTGCAGTAGCGGTCCTTATATATCGTATTAACAGTCGAAATATGGTCGAAAGAAAAAATATCTATTTGATGGGGCTTCTTCCTATACCTATGAATTCCATTGGACCCAGAAATGATGCATTGGAAGAATCCTTTGGGTCTTCCAATATCAATAGGTTAATTGTTTCGCTCCTGTATCTTCCAAAAGGGAAAAAGATCTCTGAGAGTTGTTTCATGGATCCGAAAGAGAGTACTTTGGTTCTCCCAATAACTAAAAAGTTTATCATGCCTGAATCTAACTGGGGTTCGCGGTGGCGGAGGAACCAGATCGGAAAAAGGAGGGATTCTAGTTGTAAGATATCGAATGAAACCGTAGCTGGAATTGAGATCTCATTCAAAGAGAAAGATCTCAAATATCTGGAGTCTCCTTTTGTATCCTATACGGATGATCCGATCCGCAAGGACCATGATTGGGAATTGTTTGATCGTCTTTCTCCGAGGAAGAAGCGAAACATAATTAACTTGAATTCGGGACAGCTATTCGAAATCTTAGTGAAACACTGGATTTGTTATCTCATGTCTGCTTTTCGTGAAAAAAGACCTATTGAAGTGGAGGGTTTCTTCAAACAACAAGGAGCTGGGTCAACTATTCAATCAAATGATATTGAGCGTGTTTCCCATCTCCTCTCGAGAAACAAGTGGGGTATTTCTTTGCAAAATTGTGCTCAATTTCATATGTGGCAATTCCGCCAAGATCTCTTCGTTAGTTGGGGTAAGAATCCGCACGAATCGGATTTTTTGAGGAACGTATCGAGAGAGAATTGGATTTGGTTAGACAGTGTGCGGTTGGTAAACAAGGATCGGTTTTTTAGCAAGGTACGGAATGTATCGTCAAATATGCAATATGATTCGACAAGATCTATTTTCGTTCAAGTAACGGATTCTAGCCAATTGAAAGGATCTTCTGATCAATCCAGAGATCATTTAGATTCCATTAGTCATGAGGATTCGGAATATCACACATTGATCAATCAAAGCGAGATTCAACAACTAAAAGAAAGATCGATTCTTTGGGATCCTTGCTTTCTTCAAACGGAACGAACAGAGATAGAATTAGACCGATTCCCGAAACGCCTTTCTGGGGATTCCTCAATGTCCCGACTATTCACGGAACGTGAGAAGCCGATGAATAATCATCGGCTTCCGGAAGAAATCGAAGAATTTCTTGGGAATCCTACAAGATCAATTCGTTCTTTTTTCTCTGACAGGTGGTCAGAACTTCATCTGGGTTCGAATCCTACTGAGGGGTCCACTAGAGATCAGAAATTGTTGAAGAAACAACAAGATTTTTCTTTTGTCCCTTCCAGGAGATCGGAAAATAAAGAAATGGTTGATATATTCCGGATAATTACGTATTTACAAAATACCGTCTCAATTCATCCTATTTTCTCAGATCCGGGATGTGATATGGTTCCGAAGGATGAACCGGATATGGACAGTTCCAATAAGATTTCATTCTTAAACCAAAATTCATTTTTTGATTTATTTCATCTATTCCATGACCGGAACAGGGGAGGATACACGTTGCACCACGATTTTGAATCCGAAGAGAAATTTCAAGAAATCGCAGATCTATTAACTCTATCAATAACCGAGCCGGATCTGGTGTATCATAAGGGATCGGCCTTTTCTATTGATTCCTACAGATTGGATCAAAAAAAATTCTTGAATGAGGTATTTAACTCCAGGGATGAATCGAAAAAGAAATCTTTATTGGTTCTACCTCCTATTTTTTATGAAGAGAATGAATCTTTTTATCAAAGGATCAGAAAAAAATGGGTCCAGATCTCCTGCGGGAATGCTTTGGAAGATCCAAAACAAAAAAGAGTGGTATTTGCTAGCAACAACATAATGAAGGCAATCAATCAATATAGATTTATCCAAAATCTGATTCAAATCCAATATAGCACCCATGGGTACATAAGAAATGTATCGAATCAATTCTTTAAGAGATCCGATCGCAACTTCGAATATGGAATTCAAAGGGATCAAATAGGAAATGATACTCTGAATCATAGAACTATAATGAAATATACGATCAACCAACATTTATCGAATTTGAAAAAGAGTCAGAAGAAATGGTTCGATCCTCTTATTTCTCGAACCGAGAGATCCACGAATCGGTATCCTGATGCATATAGATACAAATGGTCCAAGGGGAGCAAGAATTTACAGGAACATTTGGAACATTTCGTTGCTGAGCAGAAGAGCCTTTTTCAAGTAGTGTTCGATCGATTACGTATTAATCAATATTCGATTGATTGGTCCGAGGTTATCGACAAACAATATTTTTCTAAGTCACTTCGTTTCTTTTTGTCCAAGTCGCTTCTCTTTTTGTCTAAGTCACTTCCTTTTTTCTTTGTGAGTATCGGGAATATCCCCAGTCATAGGTCCGAGATCCACATTTATGAATTGAAAGGTCCGAATGATCAACTCTGCAATCAGTTGTTAGAATCAATAGGTGTTCAAATTGTTCATTTGAATAAATGGAAATCCTTCTTATTGGATGATCATGATACTTCCCAAAAATCGAAATTCTTGATCAATGGAGGAAGAATATCACCATTTTTGTTCAATAAGATACCAAAGTGGATGATTGAATCATTCCATACCCGAAATAATCGCAGGAAATCCTTTGATAACGCGGATTCCTATTTCTCAATGATATCCCACGATCGAGACAATTGGCTGAATCCTGCGAAACCATTTCATAGAAGTTCATTGATATCTTCTTTTTATAAAGCAAATCGACTTCGATTCTTGAATAATCCACATCACTTCTGGTTCTATTGTAACAAAAGATTCCCTTTTTATGTGGAAAAGGCCCGTATCAATAAGTATGATCTTACGTATGGACAATTCCTCAATATCTTGTTCATTCGCAAGAAAATATTTTCTTTGTGCGTCGGTAAAGGTAAAAAAAAACATGTTTTTGGGGAGAGAGATACTATTTCACCAATCGAGTCACAGGTATCTAACATATTCATACCTAATGATTTTCCACAAAGTGGTGACGAAACATATAACTTGTACAAATCTTTCCATTTTCCAATTCGACCCGCTCCATTCGTTCGTAGAGCTCTTTACTCGATCGCAGACATTTCTGGAACACCTCTAACAGAGGGACAAATTGTTCATTTTGAAAGAACTTATTGTCAACCTCTTTCAGATATGAATCCATCTGATTCAGAAGGGAAGAACTTGCATCAGTATTTCAATTTCAATTCAAACATGGGGTTGATTCACACTCCATATTCTGAGAAATATTTACCATCCGAAAAGATAAAAAAAAGGAGTCTTTGTCTAAAGAAATGCGTTGAGAAACGGCAGATGTATAGAACCTTTCAACGAGATAGTACTTTTTCAAATCTCTCCAAATTGAATCTGTTCCAAACATATATGCCATGGTTCCTTACTTCGGCAGGGTGCAAATATCTAAATCTCACCCTTTTAGATACTTTTTCAGACCTATTGCCGATACTAAGTATCAGTCAAAAATGGGTATCCATTTTTCATGATATTATGCGTGGATCAGATATATCATGGCCAATTCCTCAGAAAAAATTGTGGGCGATTCTTCCACAATGGAATCTGATAAGTGAGATTTCGAGTAAGTGTTTACATGATCTTCTTCTGTCTGAAGAAATGATTCGTCGACATAATGAGTCACCCGTTCCATTGATATGGGCACATCTGAGATCACCAAATGCTCGGGAGTTACTCTATTCAATCCTTTTCTTTCTTCTTGTTGCTGTATATCTAGTTCGTACACATCTTCTCTTTGTTTCCCGAGCCTCTAGTGAGTTACAGACAGAGTTCGAAAAGATCAAATCTTTGATGATTCCATCATACATGATTGAGTTGCGAAAACTTCTGGATGGGTATCCTACATCTGAACGGAATTCTTTCTGGTTAAAGAACTTCTTTCTAGTTGCTCTGAAACAATTCGGAGATTCTCTAGAAGAAATACGGGGTTCTGCTTCTGGCGGCAACATGCTATTGGGTGGTGGTCCCGCTTATGGGGTCAAATCAATACGTTCTAAGAAGAAATATTGGAATATCAATCTCGTCGATATTATGGATCTCATAAGTATCATACCAAATCCCATCAATCGAATCACTTTTTCGAGAAATACGGGACATCTAAGTCGTACAAGTAAAGAGATCTATTCATTGATACGAAAAAGAAAAAACGTGAACGGTGATTGGATTGATGATAAAATAGAATCCTGGGTTGCGAACAGTGATTCGATTGATGATGAAGAAAGAGAATTCTTGGTTCAGTTCTCCACCTTAACGACAGAAAAAAGGATTGATCAAATTCTATTGAGTCTGACTCATAGTGATCATTTATCAAAGAATGATTCTGGTTATCAAATGATTGAACAACCGGGATCAGTTTACTTACGATACTTAGTCGACATTCATAAAAAGAATCTAATGAATTATGAGTTCAATAGATCCTGTATAGCAGAAAGACGGATATTCCTTGCTCATTCTCAGACAATCACTTATTCACAAACCTCGTGTGGGGCTAATAGTTTTCATTTCCCATCTCCTGGAAAACCCTTTTCGCTCCGCTTAGCCCTATCCCCCTCTAGGGGTATTTTAGTGATAGGTTCTATAGGAACTGGACGATCCTATTTGGTCAAATACCTAGCGACAAACTCCTATGTTCCTTTCATTACGGTATTTCCGAACAAGTTCCTGGATGACAAGCCTAAAGGTTATCTTATTGATGATATCGATATTGATGATAGTGACGATATTGATGATAGTGACGATATTGATGATAGTGACGATATCGATGATGACCTTGATACGGAGCTGCTAACTATGACGAATGCGCTAACTATGTATATGACGCCGAAAATAGACCGATTTGATATTACCCTTCCATTCGAATTAGCAAAAGCGATGTCTCCTTGCATAATATGGATTCCAAACATTCATGATCTGTATGTGAATGAGTCGAATTACTTATCCCTCGGTCTATTAGTGAACCATCTCTCCAGGGATTGTGAAAGATGCTCCACTCGAAATATTCTTATTATTGCTTCGACTCATATTCCCCAAAAAGTGGATCCTGCTCTAATAGCTCCGAATAAATCAAATACATGCATTAAGATACGAAGGCTTCTTATTCCACAACAACGAAAGCACTTTTTCACTCTTTCCTATACTAGGGGATTTTACTTGGAAAAGAAAATGTTCCATACTAATGGATTCGGGTCCATAACCATGGGTTCCAATGCACGAGATCTTGTAGCACTTACCAATGAGGCCCTATCAATTAGTATTACACAGAAGAAATCCATTATAGACACTAATACAATTAGATCCGCTCTTCATAAACAAACTTGGGATTTGCGATCCCAGGTACGATCGGTTCAGGATCATGGGATCCTTTTCTATCAGATAGGAAGGGCTATTGCACAAAATGTACTTCTAAGCAATTGCCCCATAGATCCTATATCTATCTATATGAAGAAGAAATCATGTAAGGAAGGGGATTATTATTTGTACAAATGGTACTTCGAGCTTGGAACGAGCATGAAGAAATTAACGATCCTTCTTTATCTTTTGAGTTGTTCTGCCGGATCGGTCGCTCAAGATCTTTGGTCTCCACCCGGACCCGATGAAAAAAACGGGATCACTTCTTATGGATTCGTTGAGAATGATTCTGATCTAGTTCATGGCCTATTAGAAGTAGAAGGCGTTCTGGTGGGATCCTCACCGACAGAAAAAGATTGCAGTCAGTTTTATAAGGATCGAGTGACATTGCTTCTTCGGTCCGAACCAAGGAATCCTTTCGATATGATGCAAAATGGATCTTATTCTATCGTTGATCAGAGATTTCTATATGAAAAATACGAATTGGAGTTTGAAGAAGGGGGAGGAGAAGGAGCCCTCGACCCGCAACAGCTCGAGGAGGATTTATTCAATCACATAGTTTGGGCTCCTAGAATATGGCACCCTTGTGGCAATCTATTTGATTGTATCGAAAGGCCCAATGAATTGGGATTTCCCTATTGGGCCAGGTCATTTCGGGGCAAGCGGATCATTTATCATAAAGAGGATGAGCTTCAAGAGAATGATTCGGAGTTCTTGCAGAGTGGAACCATGCAGTACCAGACACGAGATAGATCTTCCAAAGAACAAGGCTTTTTTCGAATAAGCCAATTCATTTGGGACCCTGCAGATCCATTCCTTTTCCTATTCAAAGATCAGCCCTTTGTCTCTGTGTTTTCACGTCGAGAATTCTTTGCAGATCAAGAGATGTCAAAAGGGCTTCTTACTTCCCAAACAAATTCTCCTACATCTATATATAAACGCTGGTTCATCAAGAATACGCAAGAAAAGCACTTCGAATTGTTGATTCATCGCCAGAGATGGCTTAGAACCAATAGTTCATTATCTAATGGATCTTTCCGTTCTAATACTCTATCCGAGAGTTATCAGTATTTATCAAATCTGTTCCTATCTAATGGAACGTTATTGGATCAAATGACAAAGACATTGTTAAGAAAGAGATGGCTTTTCCCGGATGAAATGAAACATTTGATTCATGTAACAGGAGAAAGATTTCCCATTCCTTAGCCGGAAGATATGATCTCCTATATGGATAATACACATTCCAGTTGACCGAGCCTAATTCGAATTGTTTTGTTCCGAAGCAAAGATATCCACGGGGCCGGTTCGTCCTATTCAGATATTCACGACCAAGAGGTACTGGATTCTCTTTCGGATAGGCCCTGAAAGGAGAAGGGAGGCTGGAATGCCAACAAATATCTAGTATCGAATTCACCCGACCCAATAGTACCCATTTTGGCCCCGTGCCAAAGTCACTGAATGGGTAAGTCGCCAATCCCTAAAACGGACTATGTAATGTACTTTATCTACTGGGTTACGGGCGGGCATTTTACCAGAGGTTTCTATTGTATCAATCTACCCCTGTGTGATTCCTGTTGAAGTATATACTCGGGGGGTGGGTGCAGGGCGGACGA